GATATGATGGGAATCTCTTATGATAATCATCCACGCCTTAAACGTATCTTAATGCCTGAAAGTTGGATAGGCTGGCCCTTACGTAAGGACTATATAACCCCCAATTTCTATGAAATACAAGATGCTCATTGAATGATAAGAAATTCATCCTCACTTATACAGCACAACTCCAGATTTCATTCAAGTCAAGGAATATTTTTACGTTCTGTTCTTAGACGAAACGGATATTATATTCTAATTAATTCCTATTATACAAAAAGGTATATATAGACTAAGCAAAAAGGGGCTTCATTCCGATTCTCCAATTTGGAAAATAATATATTCATTTCCTTCGTATGAACAGAAAAATACGATGACCCAAAGAAGTTTCATACCACGAACTTTGTACCGCGTACATTACTTAGACCAACCAGAAAAGTAAGATAAGCAAGAATAAAGAAATATTCGGAAGAGCAGAATAGAATACAAAATTCAGAAAAGCAAAAACGAAGAAAAGGGAACATAATCTCACCTTCTTCTGTACCATACCATAAAGAACCATATATTTTTACCCTTCTCCAAAAATAAGTATCTCTATTTAGAGATTTATCTACTTAGATGACTAAACCATACTCCATCTATATTATTAACGAATATGTATCCCAATCCATCTCGAGTAATTTGTATCAATATCTATTTGGTAGATCCTTTTTTCTGTGCCAGGAACCAGATTTGAACTGGTGACACGAGGATTTTCAGTCCTCTGCTCTACCAACTGAGCTATCCTGACCCTTTCTTGTGCATCATCCTAGTAGAGTATTTGTATCTATGTCAATTAAAGGGACTAAAAAATCAATTAAAGTATTCCAAATTTGGAATTTGGAAATGGAGAGATAGTGCTATGCATTGTGAATGACTTACTTAATATTAAATAATAATCGAGTTAATAATCGAGATTTCTTGCCGATACTCTAATAAATAAGAAATCTGTTCCATGGACAGCATAAGATCCAAAGAGTTCTCTTCGGACTCCTTTGTGAAAGAATAGAATGAGAAAGCTAATGAATCTTAAACCCGTTGATGAAAAGAAAAAAAGAGGATAAATACTATAGTTAGGGAATAAAAGAGGGTTTTTATTGGGGATAGAGGGACTTGAACCCTCACGATTTCAAAAATCGACGGATTTTCCTTTTACTAGAAATTTCATTGTTGTCAGTATTGACATGTAGAATGGGACTCTCTCTTTATCCTCGTACGATTAATTCACTTTTTAAAAGATCTCGAAAACTATGAATTGAAGGATTTGATTACTCAATATTCGATTAGAATGGATTCACAATAATTCTAAAAAAATGCAGAATTTCCTATTTATTTCATAATCATTCCTAAATTTATTATAAAAAAGAAGAAATAACATATAATGTTATGGGTTCCGTGATTAATCGTTTGATATGCCAGTATATATACGTGTGTATTAGATATATAAAGCCCTCCTTTCTCTAATTTAGAGGGAGTTCCACTACCAACACAACGTAATCAACTCGATTCGTTAGAACAGCTTCCATTGAGTCTCTGCACCTATCCTTTTCCTTTGGATTCTAGTTTTAGAATCGCTTGTTTTCTCAAAACATGGATTTGGCTCAGGATTGCCCATTTTTAATTCCAGGGTTTCTCTGAATTTGGAAGCTACCACTTAGCAGGTTTCCATACCAAGGCTCAATACAATCAAGTCCGTAGCGTCTACCAATTTCGCCATATCCCCATTTTCCTTTTCTTTAAGACTTGAATTCCTTGTGTAATTTTATCCATCTCTTAGCATTTTTTTGGAATCGTTGAATTCATTACTCGACATAGTCTAGCAGTTCGTCTCTATATGAGAGACCCTGCTTATTGCAATTCAGAATTGAATTGATTCTATCGTTGATGTATTTGCAATTCAATCCGAATCAATATATCCAAAAGTTTTTCTCTCCCCCACCTCCCGCCTTCCCTTTTTAGAGTATTCAAAATCATACTATAACGCTTGATATTCATTCTTTTTTTCTAATCAGAATTTGCAATTTCATTTGCTATGATTCTATGTTCTCATTAGTGAAATATTAATCATTAATTGTCAAAGCAAGAACTTTATGTAAGAGTGGAAGCCCAAAAAGGGGATTAGGAATTTATTTGGTAGGAGAAATTATTAACAAAAAAAATACAAAATATCTCAAAAAAATGTCCTTAATGATATTTAAGGATATCATCTAGTTAAGCATATCAAGCTAACTTTATGAAGTTCTAGTATTTTTTTTTCTAACTAGAACTTCGAATTTCAAACTAGTTAATAGCTAAGATTAATAATTAAAATCTAGCATTTTATGGATTTCCTATACATATTTGTATTTGTTACACTATTTCTGTTATGTAAGCCCACTTAGCTCAGAGGTTAGAGCATCGCATTTGTAATGCGAGGGTCATCGGTTCAAATCCGATAGTCGGCTTTTTTCTCTATCGATTTTCCATGAACAAGAATCTCTCTTTTTCTCCGAATTAAATGGAGAATCAAGGATCTATTACGTCGTTCCACCTTACAACTTTGCTAGATACAAAACAAAAAAATAAATAATATATATACAAAAAATCCACATGTTGATGAAATTCCATTTTTTGTGGTACTTTAGTAGATTTTACCTTGTTTATCCTTTAGTTTAATTCAGTTTTAATTTCGATTTATTGTGTAATGTAAATAAAATGAAATTGATTGTGTAAAATGAAATTTCAATAAAATAAAAAAGGAGTCTTCATGTCCCGTTATCGAGGACCTCGTTTCAAAAAAATACGCCGTCTGGGAGCTTTACCAGGACTCACTAGAAAAACGCCTAAATCCGGAAGTAATCTGAAAAAGAAATTCAATTCTGGGAAAAAAGAACAATATCGTATTCGTCTTCAAGAAAAACAGAAATTGCGTTTTCATTATGGTCTGACAGAACGACAATTACTTAGATATGTCCATATCGCTGGAAAAGCAAAAAGGTCAACAGGTCAGGTTTTACTACAACTACTCGAAATGCGTTTGGATAATATCCTTTTTCGATTGGGTATGGCTTCAACCATTCCTGAGGCCCGGCAATTAGTTAACCATAGACATATTTTAGTTAATGGTCGTATAGTCGATATACCAAGTTTTCGTTGCAAACCCCGAGATATTATTACTACGAAGGATAACCAAAAATCAAAACGTCTGATTCAAAATTCTATTGCTTCATCCGACCAGGTGAAATTGCCAAAGCATTTGACTATTGACACATTGCAATATAAAGGACTAGTAAAAAAAATAATAGACAGGAAGTGGGTCGGTCTGAAAATAAATGAGTTGTTAGTTGTAGAATATTACTCTCGTCAGACTTGAACTTAACGAAAAAAGGAAAGGTTCATAGAATTTGATTCCCCTTCCCCTTTCCCTTTCCCCGAACTAAATCGATCTAAGGGCCTTAGTTCGTATTTTCTCATTCACCTATCATAAATGGATTAACCCTAGGATCCTTTTTTCTTTTTTGTTCTTTCCTCTATTTGTATTTTAATTACCACAGTAATTCGGTATAGAGAATTTCTATTAAATGGAGGTATTATTGTTGGAACCAATTGTTATTTGATTTGATACATTGTGATCGGTAACGTTGATAAATTAAGAGAAACGGAAAGAGAGGGATTCGAACCCTCGGTAAACAAAAGTCTACATAGCAGTTCCAATGCTACGCCTTGAACCGCTCGGCCATCTTTCCCACATAATCTTATTATTGAAAAGAAACTGAGTGAATAGCGAGTTTTCGTACACAACCGCTGGGGGGTTCCATGGTTCTATTGGAATAATTCCTTTCCCATTTCCTAGGATACCCATGAGCAGAACTATTACTTACTATCTATTTCAGATAAGTGGAAAAGAGCCCGGGATTTTTTTACTAGGAATTCCGTTCCGCTCCCTCGAAAAGTTTTAGTTTGGTTTTTCTCCAAAGAAAAAAAGAATGAAAGAATTCTTCTTATTCCATAATAAAATATTCTTCTTATTCCATAATAAAATAAATTCCATAATAAAATAAAGTAATCCTAGAAGTCTGTTTGCATAACGTACGCTACGCCATACAATCGAAATGGAAAATAGGGTATGGGACAATTAATGACTTTGAAAACGCGAAATAGCTGATGAGAGAAGTTGTTGTTGAGAAATAGGAAAGTGGAATGAAATCCAATCTTAGTCAAATATTTCATATTTCTTCTTTTCCAAACAGAAGGAAAAGGAGACAATTTGAGCTGGGCAGAAAGCCCCTATCTCTTTAGAACATATGGATCCATTTATAAGAATCGAATTAGTTTGTTTTTATGTTATTTTGTGAAGTAATGAAAAGAATTCTATATAGAATGGATTGGTAATTATGCCTAGATCCCGTATAAATGGAAATTTTATTGATAAGACCTCCTCAATTGTAGCCAATATTTTATTGCGAATAATTCCGACAACCTCAGGAGAAAAAAGGGCATTTACTTATTATAGAGATGGTGCGATTTGACTTATAGAGATGGTGCGATTTTACTCTTTTTATTGTTTTATTAGCCCTACACCTCAGTCTTACGAGAAAGAGAGGCGGTTCGTATAGAGAGAAGAAAATTAGTAAAGGAAACCCACGCTTGGTGAAGGTGAGATGAAGTTTGGAGATCTAACAATTCCTTCTGTCGTGTATCCTCGATTGATGCAGCCTCAGATGCTTCAATTGTAGATTTGAGTATTGAGCGAAAGGTTACACCTACAGTATAGGTTCTGTATTACATACAGGCCAATCCTACTCTACTAGTACCAATAGGCAGCATAGGGGAGAAAAGCACTACACCTAGAAATAGGAATCAACAAGAGAAAAACTTTGTTAGAAATTAGCCCTTTCCTGATCGGTATCAGGGCTGGCAAGAATGGTTGGGACAACAAACAACCATCAGGTTTGTACTTTGGATACCCCTATAACCATCAAAGCTCGTTGAAGTGGCTAATT